TGTTATTGATTGTGAACCCATATTAGGCTATTTACACAGAGGAATGGAAAAAATCGCGGAAAACCGAACTATTATACAATACTTACCTTATGTAACACGGTGGGATTATTTAGCTACTATGTTTACAGAAGCAATAACGGTAAATGCACCAGAATTCTTGGAGAATATTCAAATACCCCAAAGAGCCAGCTATATTAGGGTAATTATGTTAGAGTTGAGCCGTATAGCTTCTCACTTGTTATGGCTTGGGCCTTTTATGGCTGATCTGGGCGCACAGACCCCTTTTTTCTATATTTTTAGAGAGAGAGAGTTAATATACGATCTTTTTGAAGCTGCTACAGGTATGCGAATGATGCACAATTACTTTCGCATCGGAGGAGTAGCCGCGGATCTACCTTATGGATGGATCGATAAATGTTTAGATTTCTGTGATTATTTTTTACGCGGAGTTGTTGAATATCAACAACTTATTACACAGAATCCCATTTTTTTAGAGCGAGTGGAGGGAGTAGGTTTTATTAGTGGAGAAGAAGCAGTAAATTGGGGCTTATCGGGACCTATGTTACGAGCTTCTGGAATACAATGGGATCTTCGTAAAGTGGATCCTTATGAATGTTACAACCAATTTGATTGGAAAGTCCAATGGCAAAAAGAAGGGGATTCGTTAGCTCGTTATTTAGTACGAGTCAGTGAAATGAGAGAATCGATTAAAATAATTCAACAAGCGGTAGAAAAAATTCCTGGAGGCCCTTATGAGAATTTAGAAGTGCGACGCTTTAAGAAAGCAAAGAATTCCGAATGGAATGATTTTGAATATCGATTTCTTGGTAAAAAACCTTCACCCAATTTTGAATTGTCAAAGCAAGAGCTTTATGTAAGAGTGGAAGCCCCCAAAGGTGAATTAGGAATTTATCTAGTAGGAGATGATAGCCTTTTCCCCTGGAGATGGAAAATTCGTCCACCCGGTTTTATTAATTTGCAAATTCTTCCTCAACTAGTTAAAAAAATGAAATTGGCTGATATCATGACGATATTAGGTAGTATAGATATCATTATGGGAGAAGTTGATCGTTGAAATGATAATAGATAGGGTAGAAGTAGAAACTATCAATTCTTTTTCGAAATTGGAATTATTAAAAGAAGTCTATGGACTCATATCGATTCTACCCATTTTGACCCTGCTTTTGGGAATCACAATAGAGGTACTCGTAATTGTGTGGTTAGAAAGAGAAATATCTGCGTCGATACAACAACGTATTGGTCCTGAATATGCGGGCCCCTTGGGACTGCTTCAAGCTATAGCAGATGGGACTAAGCTACTTTTAAAAGAGGATATCCTACCATCCCGAGGAGATATTCCTTTATTTAGCATTGGACCCTCTATAGCAGTCATATCAATTTTATTAAGTTTTTTAGTTATCCCTTTGGGATATCATTTTGTTTTAGCCGATCTTAGTATTGGTGTTTTTTTATGGATTGCCATTTCAAGTATTGCCCCTATTGGTCTTCTTATGGCAGGATATAGCTCAAATAATAAATATTCTTTTTTAGGCGGTCTACGAGCTGCTGCTCAATCCATTAGTTATGAAATACCATTAACTTTTTGTGTTCTAGCAATATCTCTACGTGTGATTCGTTAAAATAGGATCTTTTTCCTATAAAATCAATTAACTATTTATCTTCCTTTTCTTATTCTGTATTCGGGTTGGTAAGTTAAACTAGATAGCTATATGAGTGAAACAAAACTGCTTATAAATTTGTAGTAAAAAGAAAAAATCTCATTTCCTACGTACAAGAAAAAAGTTGAAGTAAACATAAGCAGTGTAAACTCTTTATCCCAAGGTTGATATTTTTTAATTAGTCATCATATCTTGAAGCGGGCAAGAATAAAGGATTCGCGATATGGAATTCCATTACTAGAATATTCCTAGTTATTACTATAACTTATAATCATAAGAAGAATCCATCAAAAGTTAGTGAAGGGTTAGGAACACTAAAGTACATAAAGGATTAGAAATGGGGAATCTAAGATATTAGAGATTTTTCCCCATAAAAGGAATCATAATAAGGACTTGAAATTAGTGGAAATTATCAAGTAGTACTTTCTTCGGATTCCGATCCAGAGTATGTTCCCATTCACTTGTTAAGGAAATGGCTATAAAGAACGAATTAACCCTTTACCCCTTTTTTTCTTTTTAAATACCCCCTCCCCTACCCAGGGAAAGAAGAGTAGGACAAAAGATGTAGAGTGCAATACAAAAAAATTGGAATTATTTCCTCCCTCTATCCATATTCATAGAGAATTCCTTTTGAACTAATACCCAAATCTTTTCATTTATTAATTTAATTCCTATAACAAGTGTTTTATTCCAAGATTAAGTTATTACTGAACAAAGAAATAAATTTATTATATTAAAAATATAAAGGATGAGATCAATTCAGAAGCGCTTTTTCTTATTCTAGCAGACGGAATTACTTTGGTCTAATTTAGGACTTTCCAATCTATTTTATTTTACCTAATTCTATCTACGCTCCGGGGGCTAATAACGAAAGGAAACAGTCCTCTCTTTTTTCTGATCATAGAGAAGCCGTATGAAGCTAAGGTTTCACGTACGGTTTTGGAATAGCGGTGGGAACTGTGATGTTATCGTCGACTATGATTATCTAACAGTTCAAGTACAGTTGATATAGTTGAAGCACAGTCAAAGTATGGTTTTTTTGGGTGGAATATTTGGCGTCAGCCTATAGGTTTTCTAGTTTTTCTAATTTCTTCTTTGGCAGAATGTGAACGATTACCCTTTGATTTACCAGAAGCGGAGGAAGAATTAGTAGCAGGTTATCAAACCGAATATTCCGGTATAAAATATGGTTTATTTTATCTTGTTTCTTACCTCAATTTATTAGTTTCCTCTTTATTTGTAACAGTTCTCTACTTAGGCGGGTGGAATTTATCTATTCCCTATATATCCTTTTTTGATTTTTTCCAAATGAATAACGCAGTTGGAATTTTGGAAATGACAATAGGTATCTTTATTACATTAACTAAAGCTTATTTATTTCTCTTCATTTCTATCACAATAAGATGGACTTTACCCAGGATGAGAATGGATCAGTTATTAAATCTTGGATGGAAATTTCTTTTACCTATTTCCCTGGGCAATCTCTTATTAACAACCTCTTCCCAACTTGTTTCACTATAAATAAGATAATACAATAACAGTAAGAATATTTTCAACACAAAAGCTCTCTCAAACAAGAGAAAGAAACATATCTTTTTCATAGATATTTAGAATGAATATGTTCCCTATGGTAACTGGGTTCATGAGTTATGGTCAACAAACAATACGTGCTACAAGGTACATTGGTCAAAGTTTCATAACTACCTTATCCCACACAAATCGTTTACCTATAACGATTCACTACCCTTACGAAAAATCAATTACACCAGAGCGTTTCCGGGGGCGAATCCACTTTGAATTTGATAAATGTATTGCTTGTGAAGTATGTGTTCGCGTATGTCCGATAGATCTACCCGTTGTAGATTGGAGATTCGAAAAGGATATTAAAAGGAAACAATTGCTTAATTATAGTATTGATTTCGGAGTTTGTATATTTTGTGGCAATTGTGTTGAGTACTGTCCGACAAGCTGTTTATCAATGACTGAAGAGTATGAACTTTCTACTTATGATCGTCATGAATTGAATTACAATCAAATTGCTTTAAGTCGATTACCGATCTCCATAATGGAAGATTACACAATTCAAACAATTAGAAATTCGACTAAAAGTAAAATAGACGAAGATAAATCTTCGAATTCAAGAACGATTACTGATTACTAAACTCGTATTTTTTCTTTTCTTTTTGTTATAAAAAAAGAATAATCCTTTACTAACTATAAAGAAAAACGAATAACTACTGCTTATTGGAAATTTTTTAGTATTTTAAATCAGACTAGATTTTCGTGATATAATTTCTAACTATACAGCTTATACACAAAAAAAAATATCCTAATCCCTTTTGCCTTCCTTGAATCCTTTAGTTTTAGTCAGTTCATGAAAAATTTTATACTATTAATTTCTTTTTATCCATAATGGATTTACCTGGACCAATACATGAGATTCTTATGCTATTTGGGGGATTTGTTCTTTTACTAGGGGGTCTAGGAGTAGTATTACTTACCAACCCCATTTATTCTGCCTTTTCGCTGGGATTAGTTCTTGTTTGTATATCCTTATTCTATTTTTTATTAAATTCCTACTTTGTAGCTGTGGCACAACTTCTTATTTATGTGGGAGCCATAAATGTCTTGATCATATTCGCTGTAATGTTTGTAAATGGCTCAGAATGGTCTAAAGATAAGAATTATTGGACTATTGGAGATGGATTCACTTCACTAGTTTGTATAACTATTGTTTTTTCACTAATGACTACTATCCCAGATACGTCCTGGTATGGAATTCTTTGGACTACAAGATCAAACCAAATAGTAGAACAGGGTCTCATAAATAATGTTCAACAAATTGGGATTCATTTAGCAACCGATTTTTATCTTCCGTTTGAACTCATTTCCATAATTCTTTTAGTTTCTTTAATAGGTGCAATTACTATGGCTCGGCAATAAGAAAACTTAAAAATAGTAAAAATTCTAAGAATTGGAAATCTAAAATAAATAACTAAAGAATCACAATTTTGATTTAGTAAAACTGATCTACTGCCAACAAATACCTTCTTTTTTTCTCTTTTGTTGTGTAATTGTTCTATTGTAATTAATTGAATCGGTTCAATTCTTGTCCTCATATTGAAATGAATCGAGATTGATAAGGAGTTAATTAATGATGTTTGAGCATGTACTTTTTTTGAGTGTCTATTTATTTTCGATTGGTATCTATGGATTGATCACAAGCCGAAACATGGTTAGAGCTCTAATATGCCTTGAACTTATACTGAATTCAATTAATCTAAATCTCGTAACATTTTCTGATCTATTTGATAGTCGCCAATTAAAAGGAGACATTTTCGCAATTTTTGTGATAGCCCTTGCGGCTGCTGAGGCCGCTATTGGACTATCCATTCTTTCTTCCATCCATCGTAATAGGAAATCAACTCGTATCAATCAATCTAATTTATTGAATAATTAGACATACAATCCTCTAAACAAAGGTGCATATATAATAATATTGAATATTAAGATGAATAAAAATTCATATTATTTTCTTAGTATTATTTGAGAATATACATTTTTTTTAAGTAGGTTATTGCATAGTATTCTTTTTCACTTAAATGAATTTTTGTAATTCATTGATATTGCAATTTGAATATTGCAATAATTTATATTGAAAAGACGATAGCCAATTTATTGGCTAATTCGAATTCGTATGTCCAATTCGTATAATTCTTATTATTGAAGTCCAAAATTCAAGTCTCTTGGCTTTTTTCACGCTTTCTCACAAACGGATTAAAAAATTGATTATTATTTTTGAAGTTTGGATAAACCATTGCTTCGTCTGGTGTCTACAATACATATGACTCATGATAGTACTAATTTCATTTTTACCAGATCGAAAAATTTTATGTTGAAAAGAAAAATTTATAGATCCAATGTCACATTCCGTAAAAATTTACGATACATGTATAGGATGCACTCAATGTGTACGAGCTTGTCCAACAGATGTATTAGAAATGATACCCTGGGATGGATGTAAAGCCAAGCAAATAGCCTCCGCGCCGAGAACCGAAGATTGTGTGGGTTGTAAGAGATGCGAATCCGCCTGCCCGACAGATTTTTTAAGTGTCCGCGTTTATTTAGGGCCTGAAACAACCCGTAGCATGGCTCTATCTTATTGATTGATACGTTACAAAAAACTTCATTCGAATCGTCTGATTCCTCTTTACCGAAGAAGCCTGTGCTCGAAATAATCGAGCACGGGCTTTTCTGGTCAAAACGTATCTTGTCTTTATCACTTTATCATGAGTTATTTTCCTTGGTTAACAATACTTGTTGTTTTGCCGATATTTGCAGGTTCATTAATTTTCTTTTTACCTCATAGGGGAAACAAAATCGTTAGGTGGTATACTATATCTATTTGTTTATTAGAATTCCTTCTAATGACTTATGCATTCTGTTATCATTTCCAACTGGAGGATCCCTTAATCCAACTAAAGGAGGATTATAAATGGATAGATATACTCGATTTCCACTGGAGATTGGGAATCGATGGACTTTCAGTAGGATCCATTTTATTGACAGGATTTATCACTACTTTAGCTACTTTAGCAGCTTGGCCAGTTACCCGGAATTCGCGATTATTCTATTTCCTGATGCTCGCAATGTATAGTGGTCAAATAGGATTATTTTCTTCGCGAGACCTTTTACTTTTTTTTATCATGTGGGAGTTAGAATTAATTCCTGTTTACTTACTTTTATCCATGTGGGGGGGGAAGAGGCGTCTATATTCAGCTACAAAGTTTATTTTGTATACTGCAGGCGGTTCCATTTTTTTCTTAATCGGAGTTCTGGGTATGGGCTTATATGGTTCCAACGAACCAGGATTAGATTTGGAAAGATTAATTAATCAATCATACCCGACAACCTTGGAAATACTTTTATATTTTGGCTTCCTTATTGCTTATGCTGTCAAATTGCCGATTATACCCCTACATACGTGGTTACCAGATACCCATGGGGAAGCGCATTATAGTACATGTATGCTTTTAGCGGGAATCTTATTAAAGATGGGAGCATATGGATTGATTCGTATCAACATGGAATTGTTACCTCATGCTCATTATCTATTTTCGCCCTGGTTGGTAATAATAGGAGCGATCCAGATAATCTATGCAGCTTCAACTTCTCTTGGTCAACGAAATTTCAAAAAAAGAATAGCCTATTCCTCTGTATCTCACATGGGTTTCATAATTATAGGAATTGGTTCCATAACCAACATTGGACTCAATGGGGCTATTTTACAAATATTATCCCATGGATTTATTGGTGCTACACTTTTTTTCTTGGCAGGAACGGCTTCTGATAGAATGCGTCTTGTTTATCTCGAAGAACTGGGGGGAATATCTATCCCAATGCCGAAAATTTTTACTATGTTTAGTAGCTTTTCAATGGCTTCTCTTGCCTTACCAGGAATGAGTGGTTTTGTCGCCGAATTAGTAGTCTTTTTTGGACTAATTACTAGTCCAAAATTTTTGTTAATGCCAAAAATGCTAATTACTTTTGTAATGGCAATTGGAATGATATTAACCCCTATTTATTTATTATCTATGTTACGCCAGATGTTCTATGGATACAAGCTATTTAATGTTCCAAACGCAAATTTTGTGGATTCTGGACCACGAGAACTCTTTATTTTAATCTGTATCTTTTTACCAGTAATAGGTATTGGTATTTATCCAGATTTAGTTCTCTCTCTATCCGTTGACAGAGTAGAGGCTCTCTTATCCAATTATTATCCTAAATAGTTTTTTTTACTAGTCCGCTCTATTAATGCAGAAAAAAGTAAAAAGTATAATTAGATCTATCTTGCATTTTTGAGAACCCTTTGAGAAGGCGTTCAAGGGGTTCTCAAATAAAACAAAAAAGTAAAAAGGTTCATTTCATGAAGGTTTTATTTTATGTAATCATTTAGGTGTTAATGTAAACGAACCATAACTATGTAAACCTATTCCTAATAGATTGATACCAAAATAGCAGATCCAAATTATAAGAAATCCTATCGAAGCTACAAGTGCCGAATTTGTACCCTTCCAATTTTGATTTGTTCTACTATGTAAATAAATTGCAAATATGGTCCAAGTAATAAATGCCCAAGTTTCCTTAGGATCCCAATTCCAATAGGATCCCCACGCCTCATTAGCCCATACTGCTCCACAAAGAATACCTATGGTTAAAAGGGTAAATCCTAGACTAATGACACGATAACTCCAAGAATCCAAACGCTCCGTTAATTGATATTTGTAATAATTCGGAAATGAAGGAACAGAGGTGCTTTTTAAAGCACTTCTTTTTGCATAAAAATCACTAAACAAAAATGTTTTATGTAAAACATTTTTCTTCTTTTTAGAAAAGAAATGGAAATTATTTCGAAATCTAATGATTAGAATAGCGGCAGATAATAAGGATCCGCACAAAAGAGTTGCATAGCTTAGTAACATCATACTGACATGCATCATTAACCACTGAGATTGTAGAGCAGGTACTAGTATTGTGGATTGATGCATTTCAGTTAAAAGACCCGATGTGGCAAAGCCTTGCGTTAAAATAGTACTTGGCGTAGTTATTGTGCTTAAATCATTTTTAGAGTTCTGTATCTTAGGAATGGTATGAAGAATATACAGAGCCCATGAAAGGAAGATCAATGACTCATATAAATTACTTAATGGAAAATGTCCCGAAGAAGCCCAACGAGAAACTAGGAATCCTGTTATAGAGAAAAAAGTAACTATCATTCCTTTTTCTGACGAATCACGTAATCCCCCAAGTTCACGAACTAATAAGGTTATCAAATGAATCGTAATCACAATAGAAATGGTTGAGAAAGAGATATGAGTTAGTATATGTTCTAAAGTTGCAAATAGCATAAGGGGAAGGTCCCATTACAAAATTGTAAATTTCGAATTGAATCCATTTTCTAATCTATTGTATTCTTTTTCGAGAATGCCGCCACTCGGATTCGAACCGAGATGCTTGAGCACTGCTTCCTAAGAGCAGCGTGTCTACCAATTTCACCATGGCGGCTAACTTCAAATAATGGATAACTTAAAAGAATAATAGCTATTATCTCGCGAATCGTCGAGATTGGGAAAGTCTATAAAATTTAGGAACATTAGATTCTTCATTAAAATAGACTTCGTTTGGTAGTATCGTTGCGATTTTTTTTTACAATAAACTCTTGCTGTGCCTAATAGAAAGGCTCCTTGAAAGAGTTGGAACTACTTTTTTTATAAGTTGTGCAATTATAGAACTAATTTTTTAAAAATTCTCCCTTAAATTTTGAAAATTCTTTCAATAAAAGGAAAAATTTAGAGAATGAAAGTCTTTATGCTCGTATTAATAGGATTTACTTTACTAACCTTAAACCAATGATTTTGGAGAAAATGGAAGTGGTAAGTCCTATTGCAAGAATACTCCACTTTTCATAATAGAATTCTCCCATTTTATTATGAAAATGGGAGAATTCTATTATGAAAAATTCATTGATCATTGATAGTAAAAGAATACTTAGCACACAGTATACCAAAACTTTTATTCTATATATCAAAGGGATTTGTTCTAAGAATATTGTACCGAGTAATTCGACACATAAAAGTACATTAATTAATTAATCCAAATTATTCATATTTAAGTAATTGGAATACTTTTTTGATAGGTCAATTCAGATTATTCCAAAACCTTATTATTTGTTTGTTTGTTGTTGTTGCCCCGAAAAACCCTTTGGTTTTGGATGTTCATTCCCGCTGGAAAATGATCTTGATTTTGCTAAAGAATAAGAGTGTACTATGGAAAAATAAGTTTTTTTCTTCCAAATATTTTTACGAATACGCTTTTTTGACATTGAAGTACGTTTTTTTGGAACTGCCATTCAAAAAGGAAATTAGTTTTTTCTAGTTGTATGTGAAAGACATCTATTCCGGCAAATCAATCCTTCTTTCTTCTTTTTCTTAGTATTTATACTTAGATACTGAAAGATACTGAAATTCTCAATTATTTTTTACTTAATTTTGTCTAATGCGGATAAGACAAGAATTTTAAAAATTTTTTTCCGTATATATTTTATACTTTGTTCTAATAATATAGAATATATAGAAAGGTTTCCCCTTTAAATCTATTTATAGATATTTATATATCAAGTATACTCCATATATAGATATACGGTACGGAAGTGTATCCCCTGTATAAGACCGGTGGATAAAAAGAAGGGAAAATCCAAATAGTTAATTAAGTTCAGATATGGTATTCCATAATGGAATACCCATCAAAACAAAAAATCCTGAGTCTCTTAAACAAGATATTATAAAACTTAGGTAATTATAGTCATTAGGATTTGAGTTCTATATTTCAGTAAGAACTATTTGAGAATTTTTTATAAACATGGGTTTTCTTTTCATTGGAATTCAATCAATCAGTTACGAAACAAGACAGCTGCTTCATCTTTGTTTTAAAGAAATCTCAAAATGAATAGAAAGTAAAAAGATTCCACTTTTTTTTTATTTTAATAAATATCCTTATTTAGGTAATAACTGGGTAACGAACTTATTTTATTAACTTTTTGAATTTAACCAATTCAACCCATCTTTAATTTTTGATTATCTCAATGAAATAAATTTTGGAAAAATTAAGAATTCCAGTTTTTTTCTTATTCTTTTTATTTATTCCTTCAGAAAGAGATAAGAATTGGTTTGGTGAATCGGAAACAATTTTATTTTATCGAAAAATTAAAGTAAAAATTTCAAGTAAAAATTTCAACTTCTTTTCTTATGGAACATACATATCAATATGCATGGGTAATCCCTCTTCTCCCACTTCCAGTTATTATGTCAATGGGATTTGGCCTTTTTTTTATTCCGACAGCAACAAAAAATCTTCGTCGCATATGGGCTTTTCCTAGTGTTTTACTGTTAAGTATAGCTATGGTATTCTCAGTTCAACTGTCTATTCAACAAATAAATGGAAGTTCTATCTATCAATATCTATGGTCTTGGACCGTGAATAATGATTTTTCTTTAGAATTTGGATACTTGATTGACCCGCTTACTTCTATTATGTTAATACTAATTACTACTGTAGGAATCCTGGTTCTTATTTATAGTGACGGTTATATGTCTCACGATGAAGGGTATTTGAGATTTTTTGTTTATATAAGTTTTTTCAATACTTCCATGCTGGGATTGGTTACTAGCTCCAATTTAATACAAATTTATTTTTTTTGGGAACTCGTAGGAATGTGTTCCTATTTATTGATAGGCTTTTGGTTTACACGACCACTCGCAGCGAGTGCTTGTCAAAAAGCTTTTGTAACTAATCGTGTAGGGGATTTTGGTCTATTATTAGGAATTTTAGGTTTTTTTTGGATAACGGGTAGTTTAGAGTTTAGGGATTTGTTCAAAATAGCTAATAACTGGATTCCTAATAATGGAATTAACTCTTTACTTACTACTTTGTGTGCTTTTTTATTATTCCTTGGTGCAGTTGCGAAATCCGCACAATTCCCTCTTCACGTATGGTTACCCGATGCTATGGAAGGACCCACTCCCATTTCGGCTCTTATACACGCAGCAACTATGGTTGCTGCGGGTATTTTTCTTCTAGCTCGACTTCTTCCTCTTTTCATATCTCTACCTTTGATAATGAGTTTAATTTCTTTAGTAGGTACAATAACACTCTTCTTAGGAGCTACTTTAGCTCTTGCTCAGAGAGATATTAAAAGAAGTTTAGCCTATTCTACAATGTCTCAATTGGGTTATATGATGTTAGCTCTAGGTATAGGTTCTTATCAAGCTGCTTTATTTCATTTGATCACTCATGCTTATTCAAAAGCTTTATTGTTCTTGGGATCCGGATCCATTATTCATTCAATGGAACCTCTTGTTGGATATTCACCAGATAAAAGTCAGAATATGGTTCTTATGGGGGGTTTAAGAAAATATATTCCAATTACAAGATCCACTTTTTTATGGGGGACACTTTCTCTTTGTGGTATTCCACCTCTTGCTTGCTTTTGGTCCAAAGATGAGATCCTTAGTAATAGTTGGTTGTATTCGCCCTTTTTTGGAATAATAGCCTCCTTTACTGCAGGATTAACTGCCTTTTATATGTTTCGGATCTATTTACTTACATTTGATGGGTATTTGCGCGTTCATTTTCAAAATTATAGTAGCACTAAAGAGGGTCCCTTGTATTCAATATCCTTATGGGGAAAAAGGATACCCAAAGGAGTGAATGGGGATTTCGTTTTATCAACAACAAAGAGTGGAGTTTCTTTTTTTTCACAAAATATACCAAAAATGCAAGGTAATACAACAAATAGGATAGGATGCTTTAGTACGTCCTTTGGGGCTAAAAAAACTTTTGCCTATCCACATGAAACGGGAAATACTATGTTATTTCCTCTTCTTATATTACTGCTTTTTACTTTCTTCATTGGATTCATAGGAATCTCTTTTGATAATGGAGCGACGGATAATGGAATAGCGGGGTTAACCATATTATCAAAGTGGTTAACTCCCTCAATAAACTTTACCCAGGAAAGTTCTAATTCTTCTATAAATTCATATGAATTTATTACTAATGCAATTTCTTCTGTAAGTCTAGCTATCTTCGGTTTATTCATCGCATATATCTTCTATGGATCCGCTTATTCTTTTTTTCAGAATTTGGATTTACAAAATTCCTTTTACAAGGAAAGTCCGAAAAAGGCATTTTTTGGTAAAGTAAAAAAAAAGATATACAGTTGGTCATATAATCGCGGTTATATAGATATTTTCTATACTAGGGTCTTTACTCTCGGTATAAGAGGATTAACGGAACTCACGGAGTTTTTTGATAAAGGTGTCATTGATGGAATTACTAATGGGGTGGGTCTTGTTAGTTTTTGTATAGGAGAAGAAATTAAATATGTAGGAGGAGGGCGAATCTCATCTTATTTATTCTTTTTTTTATGTTATGTATCCATATTTTTATTCTTTTTTCTTTTTTAACTTCTTGCCTAAGCAATTACCGTATCCCTTCCTCTTTCCTATCCCCTTCTACCATCTCTCTATCTCTCTCGCTACCATCTCTCTATCTCCCTCGTCTCCTATCGGTTTTCCGCGATTTTTTCCATTCCTCTGTGTAAATAGCCTAATATGGGTTCACAATCAATAACATCTTCACCATCGAGAGTAACGATCAGTCGAAGAACACCATGCATTGATGGGTGTTGAGGGCCCATATTGACTATCATGAGATCTTTTCTTGTAAGCGGTAGACTCATATCCTTTCTTCCTTAATTCATTATTCCATGAAAATGGATTATTCCATGAATTCCTCAAAAGGAGGCTCATCAAAATGCAAAATCTAAGACTACTATAAGACTACTAATAAAATAAGAAAAAAATTCGAACGATTAAATTACTGCTCCCGAATATTCAACTGACTGATTAATTTCTTATAACGTACTCTATTTTTCTTTGCCAAATAAGCTAACAAACGTCGACGTTTTCCCAAAAGTATTCGTAGACCTCTTTCGGATGAAAAATCTTTTTTGTGTAATTCCAAATGTGAAGCAAGTCTCCGTATCTTATTGGTGAAACTGAATACTTGAAATTCAACAGAACCCCTGTTTTCTTCTTTTTCTTCTTTAACCATAAATCCCACAATTTTTCTACCTCCTTTCTTTTTCATATATTTTTCTGATCAGGAAAAATAAAAAATTATGTCAGTTATTTTGAAGTTATTCTAATCTCGTACACACAAAAATTTGCAATTATTCATCTACTACTGGAATTTGGATTGATTTTATCAATGCAAATTGGATTTGGATAGAAGAGTACATTCTTTCTAATATTTTAGATAGAAGAAACATTTCTTCTATCTAAAATATTAGAAAGAATTTTGCTGATTTATTTATTGCTATATCCAATTTATGGAATTGATACACCATTTAATTGATATCATTTAGCAAAATGAAACACAGCATATGCATCCATCTTTCGGCTCGAGAATTTCACGGGATAGAGATATGGTATAAGAAATAGGCTATTAAGTAACTCTAAATGAATTGTGGATACATCTGTATCCTTAACATACTGAAACGATTGCCATTATTCGTATCAAACCAATAGCTATTCATACAAGCGAAATCTTCTAATCAATGGTGGGCCAATAATGCATTTTTTTGCATATGTATTAAGACGCTTGGCCTGATTTCGAAATTGTCCAGAGTTTTATATGTTGTTTTCATTGCAAAATGATGGGTCTCCTTCCGTAACTTTCCAATTACGAGTACGAGAATTGAAAGACATGAAAATTCTCAATTCTCTACGGCGTCTAGGAGATAGATAGAATATTTTCAGGAACAAGAAAATCAGAAGAATCTTTCTCTCTATTCACTACCATTCTGCGTCTTCGACTTCTATTAGTTTCTTTTCCTCTTTAATCCAATAGCTATAGTTTGATCTAAGAATCCATTTCTCAAAGTAATGGAAACCATTCTCTTATAGTATAGGAAATGGTTCAAAATCGCTATTGCACCTTTTAGGTATCGTGAAAAGTGATACCTGTGAAGATCGTGCATTTCCGTCAAATTCGGATCCGTTTTTCGAGTCCATGATATAACCAAATTGGGTGGATCCTCCACCCGTTTAGCTAAGAAAGAATAGATACAGAGGTAGATAATAGATCGATATGAAGATCATGAGCTGCCCCATAATGAAACCGCCAGTAGTCGCGAATATCTCCTTCTTCCCTAATCCAAGATTGGAGAAAGAAGATCTAAGAGGGACCTATGGAGAATGTGTTCAGAAATCCATAATAGAGTCCGACCACAACGACCGAATTAATTATCCTCCTCGAGAAACTTAGACTACTAAATAGAAAAGATTTTAAAATCATGGCATGGGTCTCCTTTTTTTCTTTCTTTAGAGTTTTCTATATGCACAATTTCTCGATGTTTCGATGAGAATTTCTTGACTTTCCATATATAGAAAGAGATAGACTATAAATGACATCTCTTATGTCAATAAGACCAAAGGGATGGATATTAAATGATAGGAAGTGCTAGGAAGTGAAATAGAATGAAATAGATCCACTTTCTTTGGGCTTCCCTATGAAATGAGGCATGGAACGGAGTCACTACGAAGAAATTCTGGGAGTTACGAAAGAAGCTTCGGACTCATATTGTTCATGGGTTGAGAACGGGAGTTGAACTCTAGGAGGTCGAATCCCCCCTTGTTCCTCAGTAGCTCAGTGGTAGAGCGGTCGGCTGTTAACCGACTGGTCGTAGGTTCGAATC